AGAATATCCAACAATGGGTTCCATTGAATGAATAATTGATCCGGATCCTAAAAACAATAATGCTTTCGAATAGGCATGAGTGATCAAATGGAATAAAGCAGCTCGATAAGAGCCTATCCCTGGGGCTAACATAATATAACCCAATTGAGACATTGTAGAATAGGCTAAACTTCTCTTAATATCTCTTTGAGCAAGAGCTAAAGTAGCTCCTAATAGTACCGTTATTACACCTATCAAAGAAATGAGATTCATTATGTAAGGTATTACTGTGAAAAGCGGAAGAAATCGAGCGACAAGAAAAATGCCTGCTGCTACCATAGTAGCAGCATGGATAAGAGCCGAAATAGGAGTAGGCCCCTCCATGGCATCAGGTAACCATACATGAAGGGGAAATTGTGCGGATTTAGCAACTGCACCGACGAATAATAGGGAGGCACACAGAGTAGCAAATAAAGAGTTGACCCCATTATTACGGATCAGGTTATTGAAGATTTCGAACAAATCTCGAAATTCGAAACTCCCTGTTATCCAATAAAAACCTAAGATTCCTAATAATAACCCAAAATCCCCTACACGATTAGTTACAAACGCTTTTTGACAAGCATTTGCGGCAGCCGGTCGTGTGAACCAAAAACCTATTAATAAATACGAACACATTCCCACTAGTTCCCAAAAAATATGAATTTGTATCAAATTGGAACTAGTAACTAATCCCAACATGGAAGTATTGGAAAAACTCATATAAGCAAAAAATCTCAAATATCCTTGATCATGAGACATATAATTGTCACTATAAATAAGAACCATGATTCCAACCGTAGTGATTAGTATTGACATAATAGAAGTAAGTGGATCGATCAAGTAGCCGAACTCTAAGGAAAAATCAGTATTGATGGTCCAAGACCATAGATGTTGATAGATAGAACTGCCATTTATCTGTTGAATAGACAGATCGGACGAAAAAACCATAACTATACTTAGCAATGAAACACTAGGAAAAGTCCACATACGACGCAAATTTTTTGTTGCGGCCGGAACAAGCAGAAGTCCCAACCCTATTGACATAGTAACTGGAAGTAGAGCGAAAGGTATGATCCATGCATATTGATATGTATGTTCCATAAGAAAATAAAACTTTCTTTTTTTATTCTTATTAATTGTTTCCCATTCACCAGCCCTTATTTCTTCCGGAAGGAGCAATAATCAAATCAAAAAAAAAAAAAACAAAAAATTCAAATGAAGAAGTTACAATTTTTCAAATAACCAAGTTAAAAGCTACTACCTAGTTATTAACGAAGATTTTTATTAAGATAAAAAATATGAAATTTTCAATTATTCTACTATATACATACGATACGGTGATTTCTATCCATATTTATATCAATTATAGTAAGGAAGTGGACTCTATCTCCGAGCTTGATCAATTAATAGAAAAAGGTTACATTCATTATTGGTTTCCTAAATTAGGAAAGGGTTCTTAAGTTAAGCTTTTCGATTTATTAAATATAACATTTATAATATATATATATATTATCTAAAATAGACTGAGATATGAATTGGAACCTTTTTAATTCTTATCAATGGCATCCGATTCAACGGCAGTAGATCCCGCCCGTAGACATAGATTGAATAAAGATATGAAGCCCCCAATCAGTACAAATTTTTCTTTCTTCGAACATTGGATGTAATGAAAATTTGAAAAAAAAAAAAATTCCCTTGAAAATCACATCGTTTTTTCTTTTTTTCTTCTATTTCATTTCTTTTTTTATCCTTAATGATACCATATGCGATGCTCATCTATCTGTATCCATACTTTTCTATGTTATGAAGTAAGCATAAGTATCGGCTATGGAATAAAGATAGATAATGAATAGTTAATAGAAAGAACAATCTATTTTGAATTGAACAATAAATGTCTTTCACGTCCAACTATAAAAAAGGGTGACCCTTTTGTTTTGAAATGGCGGTTCCAAAGAAACGTACTTCTCTGTCAAAAAAGCATATTCGTAGAAATATTTGGAAAGGAAGGGGATATCAGGCCGCGGCAAAAGCTTTATCTTTAGCTAAATCTATTTCTACCGGGCATTCAAAAAGTTTTTTTGTGCGACAAACAAGTAATAAAGCCTTGGAATGATCTGAATCTGAATCAGTATGACTCGATGAATTGGATGATTAAATTTATAAGATGAAGAATTCACATTAACTAATGTTTTGAACTCATCAATATGAGATAGAACTAGCTGTTGTGGTATGTAGAATACAAATTCTTCTGTATACTAGGTTCTAAAAAAGAAAGAAGTAGTTAGACACAAAATACAAGGTTTCACCTTTCATTGATTGGTTTTTATAATTCGCGAGATGGGGATTGTAACTTTCCCCATCGATTCATTTTTCACAATAACAAAACTCTTACTTTTTTTTCTTAGGAAGGGATTGGCTTATTGGATTATGTATCTCCAATAGTTATACATCATTAAGATTTTTGGAAAATCTGAAACAAGTATGAACGAGGTTAGAGCCCCCTTTTTTGTTCCAAAGTAAGGCGGGGATAAGATTCGTAGTCAAAGTCAATGGATTATTGAAACTAATTGATTAAAATATACATTTTAAAACTTTGATTTGTAGCTCTCTGAATCACTACATATCTACAAGGACTCCCTCTTATTTCGAACAGAAAAAAAAAAAAATAATAATAAAACTGCCAGGATCCCATTTAGATCGATATTTATGTACTAAAGAATGAGTCAATCTTACGTAATCCAACCCCAATGGATCCTATCCCATGTTTGAGCTGGAGGATCGATCAATCGACATATCTAGATCTAATATCTAAATTATTTTATCTATTAATATTAGATTTTAAATCTATATATAAAGAGATCTTATCAGTTTAATTTTGATTTTCTAAGTTTTCTAAGTTAAAGTACATAAAGTACATACAGTAGAATTCCAATAAAGATTGAAACTCTTTTGTTATACGATATGCCCGGTCCAATACCTAATGGGTTTGGTAAATCCTCACACAAATTATGTTATGTATAAAATGAAGATCCCAATCATTAATACATCTTTGATACCAAACTATCCAAATTTTTATAGAAATCCTTTGGATGTAGTGATGAAGTTGTGATATATAAAAAATATTGTTTTATTTTGTTCATTGAAAAATGAATCTTTTTCGTTTCGGATCTATCAAATCAGATAAATGAGAAATGAATCGTCAAAAAATGAGAAAAAAAAATTCTTAGTTCTATACCCGGACTCAGGGCATAACCGTCTAGTTCCAACTATTCCAGAAGAACTTATAATACGGAAAAGCCCGCTGTTTAAAATGACCTCTTGCCACGATACCAAGGATTATTGAGCGTTTAAATATTTATTTGAACGGGTCTTTATTCATCGATTCTAACATTTCCTAAAATAGATTGCATTAAATCCCTCAATCTCGACGATTGAACATCATATGGACTATGATTATTTTGATGAAGCCGCCATGGTGAAATTGGTAGACACGCTGCTCTTAGGAAGCAGTGCTAGAGCATCTCGGTTCGAGTCCGAGTGGCGGCATCCTCTAAAAAAGGCACAATAGATCCTATAATGAATTCAATTCCGGATTTCCATTCCGTAATTTGGGATACCCCCCTAAAAAAAAAAAATGATGATATTTGCCACTTTAGAACGTATATTAACTCACATCTCTTTTTCTATCATTTCAATTGTTATTACGATTCATTTGATGACCTTATTAGTCCATCAAACCGTAGTACTATTTCATTTGTCAGAAAAAGCCATGATGGCTACCTTTTTCTGTATAACAGGATTATTAGTTACTCGTTGGATTTATTCGAGACATTTGCCGTTAAGCGATTTATATGAATCTTTAATGTTTCTTTCGTGGAGTTTCTCCATTATTCATATGTTTCCTAAAAGACGGAACCAGAAAAGTTATTTAAGCGCAATAACCGCGCCAAGTGCTATTTTTACCCAAGGCTTTGCCACTTCGGGTCTTTCAACCGAAATGCATCAATCTGCAATATTAGTACCTGCTCTACAATCCCAGTGGTTAATGATGCACGTAAGTATGATGTTATTGAGTTATGCAGCTCTTTTATGTGGATCGTTATTATCCGTAGCTCTTTTAGTCATTACATTTCGAAAAAACCTAGATATTCCTCGCAAAAGCAATCATTTATTAATTGGGTCATTTTCCTTTGTGAATGAAAAAAGAAGTGTTTTACAAAACACTTCTTTTCTTTCATTTATAAATTATCACAGGTATCAATTAACTCAACAATTAGATCAGTGTAGTTATCGTGTCATTAGTCTAGGGTTTACTTTTTTAACCATAGGTATTCTTTCGGGAGCAGTATGGGCTAATGAGGCATGGGGGTCTTATTGGAATTGGGACCCCAAGGAAACTTGGGCATTTATTACTTGGACCATATTCGCGATTTATTTACATAGTAGAACAAATCAGAGCTTTCAGGGTGTGGATTCGGCAATTGTGGCTTCTATAGGATTTCTTATAATTTGGATATGCTATTTTGGGGTCAATCTATTAGGAATAGGACTACATAGTTATGGTTCATTCACATTAACAACTAATTGAAGAAAGGGCCTGAAGAATACGTAGGAACATCGTCCCGTATATTATATAAAGAAGGTTTGTGCAAGTTTTTTCGAACCATTTGAATCAAGTAGTGATTCAAATGGTTCGAAAAAACTTTAGATGTATCTGATTATAATTCACTTCATTTTTTTTTTTCTTTCATTGCATTATACAGTGAACGCTTTTAAAAATCACACAGTTCTTTTACATTAATGTAATGTCTTATTGATGAAAACTATTTATGAAAATAAATAGATAGAATAGCTTCTATCCTGTCAATTGATAGCGAGAGAACGAAATCAGGATAAATACCAATACCTATTACAGGTAGAAGGATACAGACCGAAACAAATAGTTCTCGTGGTCCAGAATCAAAAAAAGAAGAGTTTGGAACGTTGAATAGCTTGTAGCCATAGAACATCCGACGTGACATAGATAATGAATAAATAGGAGTTAATATCATTCCAATTGCCATTACGAAAGTAATTAGTATTTTTGGCATTAAAAGATATTTCGGGCTAGTAATTATTCCAAAAAATACTACTGATTCCGCAACAAAACCACTCATTCCTGGCAATGCAAGAGAAGCCATCGAGAAGCTACTGAACATGGTAAATATTTTTGGCATTGGGATAGCTATTCCTCCCATTTCGTCTAGATAAACAAGACGTATTCTATCGTAGCTCGTTCCTGCCAAGAAAAAAAGTGCAGCACCAATAAATCCATGAGAGATTATTTGTAAAATGGCTCCATTGATTCCCGTATCGGTTATGGAACCAATTCCTATAAGTGTGAAACCCATATGAGATACGGAGGAATAGGCTATTCTCTTTTTTAAATTGCGTTGACCGAAAGAAGTTGAAGCTGCATAGATTATTTGAATCGCTCCTACTATCATCAACCAGGGAGAAAATATAGAATGAGCATGGGGTAATAATTCCATATTGATCCGAACCAATCCATACGCTCCCATTTTTAATAAGATTCCCGCTAGAAGCATACATGTACTGTAATGTGCTTCTCCATGGGTATCTGGTAACCATGTATGTAGGGGTATAATCGGCGATTTGACAGCATAAGCAATAAGGAAGCCAAAATAGAATATTATTTCCAATCCCAAAGGATACGATTGATTAGCTAATGTTTCAAAATTTAATGTTGGCTCATTGGAGCCATATAAACCCATACCCGGAACTCCCATTAAGAGAAAAATAGAACCCCCCGCTGTGTACAAAATAAACTTTGTAGCTGAGTACAGACGTTTCTTCCCTCCCCATATGGATACAAGTAGGTAAACGGGAATTAATTCTAATTCCCACATGAGGAAAAAAAGTAAAAGGTCTCGAGAGGAAAATGATCCTATTTGACCACTATACATTGCTAACATCAGGAAATGGAACAATCGCGAATCTCTAGTAACTGGCCGAGCCGCTAAAGTAGCTAAAGTAGTGATGAATCCCGTCAGTAAAATGGGTCCTATGGAAAGTCCATCGATTCCCGGTCTCCAGTGAAAATCAAAAGTATTTATCCATTTATAAGCCTCCTCTAATTGGATTAATGGATCGTCCAATTGGAAATGATAACAGAACGCATAGGTCGTTAGAAGGAGTTCTAATAAGCATATACTAATAGTATACCACCGAACCACCTTATTTTTATTCCCTCTACGAGGGAGAAAGAAAATTGACGAACCCGCGGATATCGGCAAAACAACAATTATTGTTAACCAAGGAAAATAACTCGTGGTAAAGACAAGATAGACTTTGACCAGAAAAACCCGCGCTCGGAATAATTTCTCGAGTACGGGTTTTTGTCGGTAAAGAGGAATCAAATGGATTCAAGTGGATTTTTCTAGAACGTATCAATAAGCTAGACCCATGCTGCGAGTTGTCTCATGCCATAAGTAAACCCGAACACTCAAGAAATCTGTTGGACAAGCGGATTCACATCTCTTACAACCTACACAGTCCTCTGTTCTTGGAGCAGAAGCAATTTGTTTAGCTTTACATCCGTCCCAAGGTATCATTTCCAATACATCTGTGGGGCAGGCTCGTACACATTGAGTACACCCTATACATGTATCATAAATCTTTACTGAATGCGACATTGGATCTATAAATTTTTTGAACTTTATGAATTTTCGATCTGGCTTCATTAGTAATTGAATTATATATATTATGTTGTAGACGCCAGACGAATCAGTGGTTTACCAGAATTTTTTTTGATAATAAATTTATTTCTGGATCTGTTCATGAGCAAGGGCCAAGATACTTTGATTTCTTACGTTTCAACAAGCATGGTCATACGAATCATACATGCTAGTTCTAAATTAGTGAATATATTGTAGATATCTGTCTTTATTTATATCATTAATACTATTTATTCAACAAATTCGATTGATTGATACGAGTTGATTTTCTGTTACGATGGATCGATGAAACAATAGCCGGCCCAATAGCTGCTTCAGCGGCTGCAATAGCTATAACAAAAATCGAGAAAATATCTCCTTTTAATTGACGACTATCAAACAAATCAGAAAATGTTACGAGATTTATATTAACCGCATTCAGTATAAGTTCAAGACACATAAGTGCTCTAACCATGTTTCGACTTGTGATCAATCCATAAATACCGACAGAAAATAAATAGGCACTCAAAATAAGTACATGTTCGGTCATCATTGACCAACCCCTCATCAATCTTGATTCATTTCAATATGAACAACAATTTCACCGATTTGATTAGAATATAAATTAAGTACGAAACAAAGTAAGGTATTAGTAATGGATCGAACTAAACCCCTTTCAACTTCATATATGAACAATAGAATATGAAAATGGAACTGAAGGAAAATGGATGTGATAACATAGAACAAAACAAGACTTTATTTATTTTATTTTGGATCTAAGTATTTATTACTTAATTACTTTACTGCCGGGCCATAGCAATTGCACCTATCAAAGCAACTAAAAGAATTATAGAAATGAGTTCAAATGGAAGGTAAAAATCTGTTGATAAATGAATCCCAATTTGTTGAACGTTACTTGTTAGGTCCTGCTCTATAATCTGATTTGATCTTGTAGTCCAAACAATCCCGTACCACGACGTATCCGAGATAGTAGTAATTAGTGAAAAAAGAATACTTGTACAAACCAGCGAAGTGACCCCATCCCCAACGGTCCAAAGATAGAAATCTTTGTAATATTCTGAACCATTCATGAACATCACAGCAAATAGGATTAAAACATTTACAGCTCCTACGTAAATAAGGAGCTGTGCAGCAGCTACAAAATAGGAGTTAGATGGAATATGGAATAAGGATATACAAACAAGAACCAGTCCCAATGAAAAAGCAGAATAAATTGGGTTGGTAAGTAAGACCACCCCCAGACCTCCTAATATAAGACCTGATCCCAGAAATACTAAAAGAATATCATGTATTGGTCCAGGTAAATCCATTATGTGTAAAAAAAGAGATAAATAAATCGAAATATTTCATAAACTTACTAACCGATCCAAGAAAAAAGAGGTTACCTTATTTTTTTTTTTCTTGTATATGATACGTTCCTAAGTGAATCCTAAAGGGGTGTAGATTTATATAGATACAGTTATTGGATCAATCCCGCTACTGTATCTGAAAGAGTAGTTCGAAATTGTATATTTTGAAATCATCACAGATCTATGAATCCATTCTAAATCAAAATCAAGCCTTGATTCTCACCAATCAATAGTTATTTACTGACCTAGCAAAATGAAAGAAGCCTCACTCCTTTACTTTAGATCAAAACGGAATCTTAGTAATTGGTAATCGTTTTTGAATCAAGAGGGTTACCCCTGATTATTTTGATTGGAGTCGAATTCGTAATTGTTCGAATTGTGTAATCTCCAATTACTGACATTGGTAACCGGCCCAAAGCAATTTGATTATAATTCAATTCGTGACGATCATAAGTAGAAAGTTCATATTCTTCAGTCATTGATAAACAGTTTGTTGGACAATACTCGACACAATTACCACAAAATATACAGATTCCAAAATCAATACTATAATTAAGCAATCGTTTCTTTCTAATATCCGTTTCCAATCTCCAATGAACAACGGGTAGATCTATGGGGCATACTCGAACACATACTTCACAAGCAATGCATTTATCAAATTCAAAATGGATTCGACCACGAAAACGCTCCGATGTGATCGATTTTTCATAAGGATATTGAATAGTCACAGGTAAACGATTCACGTGAGATAAGGTAATCATGAAACTTTGACCAATATACCTTGCAGCTCGTATTGTCTGTTGACCATAATTCATGAACCCAGTCACCATAGGGAACATATCGTGGATATCCATGAATAGTTTGATGTTTCTTTCTCTTGCTCTAGATAGGTTATGAATCTAGAATATCCTATTTTGTTATAGCGAAACGAGTTGGGAAGAAGTTGTTAATAATAGATTACCTAGAGAAATAGGTAAAAGAAATTTCCACCCAAGGTTTAATAGCTGGTCCATTCTCATCCTAGGTAAAGTCCATCTTGTTGTGATAGGAATGAACAGGAACAAATAAGCTTTAGCTAATGTAATAAGGATACCAACTGTCATTCCAAAGACTCCCCCTGTTTTATTTATTCCAAAAAGTTCAGAAATGAATATGTACGGAATAGAGAAATTCCACCCGCCCAAGTAAAGAACTGTTACAAATAATGAAGAAACTAGTAGATTTAGGTAAGAAGCAACGTAAAATAAACCAGATTTAATACCTGAATATTCGGTTTGATAACCTGCTACTAATTCCTCCTCTGCTTCTGGTAAATCAAAAGGTAATCTTTCACATTCCGCTAGGGAAGAAATTAGAAAAACTATAAACCCTATAGGTTGACGCCACAGATTCCACCCCCAAAACCCATATTTTGACTGTGCCTCAACTATATCAACTGTACTTGAACTGTTAGATAATCATAGTCGATGATAACATCACTATTCCCATCGCTATTCCAGAACCGCACATGAGACCTCAGCTTCATACGGCTCCTCGATGGCTACAAATAAATCTAAGGACTGGTTCATTATTACCTCGGCATGTTTGTAGTGTAGATTAGAGTAACAATGTATCGAAGAGTCCCGAATTAGACCAATGGAATTCCGTCCGCCATAATAAAAAAAAGCGCTTCCGAATTGATCTCATCCTTTATTTTCTAATTAGACTTAGAATTCTTTTAGTTCAGTAATAACTTAATCCTTCAATAAAATACTCGTTGTTTCAATAGATATTTCGACCCATACTTTTCGTACGAAAAATAATTAGACACTAATTCATGAGTTATAGTTGATAAATCATTATAAGAATTCTATCCGTATGAATATGGATAGGATTGAGGAAAGGGAAAGAAAGAATAAACAAAGATCTCTTATTATTCAGTTTTCCTATTGCATTCCATTTCTTTCGTTCCTGTTCTTCTTTCTCACTCAGAAGGGGGGTTTCTAAAAAATCAAATCAAAGGATTACTTCGTTCTCGACAGTCATTTATTTAATCAGTGGATAGAAGCATACTCTGGATCGGAATCGTGAGGAAGTACTGCTTGATCATTTCTACGAACTTAAAGCCCTCATTATGATTCCTTTTATGTTATGCAGAAATATCCCTTTGGATACCTTACATTATCTTCATCACTAATCCTTTGTGTACCTTCGTGTTCCTAACCGTCCACTCATTTTTGATTGATCCCCGATATGGTAATACATACAACATACAACAACATACAATACAATAGTAGAAACTCCATACAGTTGATCTTTTGCACCCGCTTCAAGTCATGATGACTAATCAACCAATCTTGGGGTAAACAGTTTCGACCGCTTATGTTTATTTCCACTTTACTCTCGTACATAGGGAATGAGAATCAATTTTCTTACTGCAAACTCATAAGCTGTTTTGTTTCACTCATATAACTATCTGGTTTAACTCATCGACCCGAATGATGAATAAAAAGAGAAAGGTATCTATTCAACACATCCAACCCCTTTCCTTTATTTCCAGGAAAGGGGTAAAGGTTCATGTTCCAACGAATCACACGTAGAGATATTGATAACACACACGGAGTTAATGGTATTTCATAACTAATAGATTGAGCAGCAGCTCGTAGACCACCTGAAAAGGAATATTTATTATTCGATCCATATCCTGACATAAGAAGTCCAATAGGAGCAATACTGGAAATAGCGATCCATAAAAAAACGCCTATACTGAGATCGGCTAGAACAAGGCGATAGCCAAAAGGAATTACTAAATAGCTTAGTAGAATTGATATGACCACTATAGATGGCCCCATACTGAATAAACGAACATCTCCTCTAGATGGGAGAAGATCCTCTTTCAAAAGTAGTTTGGTCCCATCTGCTAGAGCTTGAAGAATTCCCAAGGGGCCGGCATATTCAGGCCCGATACGTTGTTGTATCCCTGCAGATATTTCTCTTTCTAACCACACAATCACGAGTACGCCTATTGTGATTCCCGATACAAGAGTAAAAATAGGGACAAGCAGCCATAAGAGGTCATAGACCTCTTTTAAGGATTCCGATCTGGAAAAAGAATTGATAGCTTGTACTTCTGTCGTATCAATTATCATTTCAACGATCAACTTCTCCCATAATGATATCTATACTACCTAGTATCGTCATGATATCAGCCAATTTCATCCTTTTAACTAGCTGAGGAAGAATTTGCAAATTGATGAAACCAGGTGGACGAATTTTCCATCTCCAGGGAAAAACACTATTATCCCCTATCAGAAAAATCCCCAATTCTCCCTTTGGGGCTTCTACTCTCACATAAAGTTCTTGTTTCGACAATTCAAAAGTGGGAGAAGGCTTTTTACTAATGAATCGATATTCAAAACCATTCCATTCGGAATCACTTGCTCTATCAAAGCGTCGAACTTCTAAGTTCTCATAGGGCCCCCCCGGAATTCCTTCTAGAGCCTGTTGAATAATTTTTATGGATTCCTTCATTTCATTGATTCGTACTAAATAACGAGCTAATGAGTCTCCTTCTTTTTGCCACTGGACTTCCCAATCGAATTCATCGTAACACTCATAATGATCAACTTTACGAAGATCCCATTGGATTCCGGAAGCTCGTAGCATTGGTCCCGATAAACCCCAATTTATTGCTTCCTCTCCACCAATAATGCCCACCCCTTCAACTCGTTCCAAAAAAATTGGATTTTGCGTAATAAGCTTTTGATATTCAACAATTCCTGTTAAAGAATAATCGCAGAAATCCAAACATTTATCTATCCAGCCATGAGGTAGATCAGCAGCGACTCCCCCGATACGGAAATAATTATGCATCATTCGCATACCTGTGGCAGCTTCGAATAGGTCATATAGCAATTCCCTTTCTCTGAAAATATAGAAGAAGGGAGTCTGTGAACCGATATCTGCCATAAAAGGTCCAAGCCATAATAAATGAGAAGCTATACGACTCAGCTCTAGCATAATTACTCTGATATAGCTGGCTCTTTTGGGTACTTGAATATTTCCTAATTGTTCTGGTGCATTTACCGTTATTGCCTCTGTGAACATAGTAGCTAAATAATCCCAACGTGTTACATAAGGAAGATATTGTATAATTGTTCGGTTTTCCGCAATTTTTTCCATCCCTCTGTGTAAATAACCCAATACGGGTTCGCAGTCAATAACATCTTCACCATCTAGAGTAACGATAAGTCGAAGAACACCATGCATTGATGGGTGGTGAGGACCCATATTAACTATCATGAGGCCTTTTCTTGTAGCCGGTACATTCATATGTTTTCTTCTCCGATCCATTATTCTATGAATTGCCGAAAACGAAATAAATGAGGTTCATCAAAATTCAAGATCTAATAAACCAAAGAATTCAAATAATTTTCAAATTAACGAGTTTTTGGTTCCCGAATATCTAATTGATCGATTAATTTTTTATAACGCACTCTATTTTTCTTTGACAAATAAGCCAGCAGTCGTTGACGTTTTCCCAGAATTTTCCGCAAACCTATCTGAGATAAATAATCCTTTCTGTGCAATTCAAAATGTGAAGTAAGTCTCTGTATCTTATTGGTGAAACTGATTACTTGAAATTCAACAGACCCTTTGTTTTTTTCTTCTTTCGGAATAACTGAGATGAATGAATTTTTGACCATAACCATAAAAATAAAATTTATCTCTCTTTTTTTTTTTTCCACAGATATGGATTTTATCAATCAGGAATAATAATAATGCCTTTTATTTTGATCTGATACACCCAATAATCTGGATTTATTCATATATTACTTTATTCTATCAAATCAAATCAAAATGAAATTCAAATGAATTGTAAGTACAATTTGTAATTTGATTCGATAGAAGGGCAATTTCTGAACCCACAAAAGAAAATTATTTTGACCTAAGAAGATTCTGCCGAATCATTTCTAGATTCAATCCAATTGAGACGTTATTGAATCGGTATCGTGTATTAGAATGTAACACAGCGTGTGTGTACATTCAGATACCAGACCCGACACCTGATATATAGGAAATGTACCAACCATCAACTAATTCTGAATCGTGGATACATATGTATCCTTGACATACTGAAACGGCTGCCATTATTGGTATCAAACCAGTAGCGATTCATACAAGCTAAATCCTCTAATCGATAATTGGGCCAAAGAAACAATTTGAATTGAATGAATTTATTTATATCTGTATCAATATGCTTGTCCTCATCCAAAAATTGCCCCCAGTTCCTTACATTATTGTCATTGAAAAATACCGGATTTCTATCCATAACATTCCTATTTCCGGAATTGAAACAAATTAGAATTCTCAATTCTCTACGACGCCTAGGGGATAGAATATTTTCAGGAACAAGCAAATCATAATGATTTTCGTCTCTATTCACAAGCATCTTTTTATGTTGTACAATGGATCCATTGAAATAATTCTCATCAACATATCCTTTTTCTCGATATCTTCCATTAGTTTGGCATTTATTATTATGGACCAATGAGATACCTATGGTTTGATACATAATAAATTGTCTATCCCATTTTATAGACAGACGTACTGGTTCGAGAATTAATATTCCCTTTTTTATCAATTCTGGAAGAGTTAGATTCGTCTGAATTAACATTACATCCAGGTGCATTTCTCCTCCTTGAATAGAGGATATAGCAATTTCCTTTGCATTTATTAGTCTAAGCAGGAAACAATATACCTTAACATTATTGAAAATTCTGTGATTCAAAGGATCATCCCATCTCAATTGAAAAAGCAAATATTTTTTCAGGAATAACTCCAGTTTTGCTTTCTTGTTACTCTCGGGTTGTCCTTTCTTTTCACGTTTTTGAATGTCTGATTCCGTGTAATCCTTTTCAAAATCTTTTTGTCGTTTTCGTACGCCTGAGCCAATATTTCCGTGGCCGAGCTGTTCTTTTTCTTCTTGATTTCGATTCTTTAATTCAAGATATTCTTTTTGATTAGATGATATACGAAGATCCTTTTTTTGATTTCCATTAATGTTTTTGTTTTCACTAATGTTTTCATTTCCATTAAAAATGAAAAGAAGTAATTTGATTGGTATAATCCACGGTTTGATCTTATATGCATCATAAAGTGGCACAAATTCTGAGAAGAACCAAGATTTCGTATTTAATATGGGACGATATAGCATTTCTTTATTCATTCCCATCAAAAAAAAGTTTTTTTTTTTATTGGGTGGGTTGATTTCTTGATGAATCGTGAGATAGAAAAGATCTTTCTTATCAATCATTTGATAATAATCAGTCTCGGTCTTAGTTATTTTATTAATGTTGGTCCCGGTATCCGTATCGGTCCAGGACTCAATATCGATATTCTTTCTAAGAAATAAATCGAAAATTTTCCACTCCAAATATTTTCTATCCGTACTTTTACCCGTACCAATAATATACTCTTCTACTAGATAATCACTAATAGATATATCCCCCAGTACATAAAATGGTTCAATTTTAGGTGTGTTGTAATTATATGGAATCTCTCGGTCCTCGTTTACTTGTAATGAGGATGGATAAATATATGAGTCTTTCCTATCCCCATAATTAATATATTTATATGAAAAAAGATCATATCTGTAGTTTTTTTTGAATTTTTCTTTTTTGCTCGTCAATGAATTCACTTCATAATCATTTTTTTTCTCGTAATGAATGAATTGGGCTTTTTCATATGAATTCTTTTTTGAGTCTTTATTTTGAATCGTACGACGCCGATTGACCCTAGTTCGCCATTTTTGCGGTACTAATTTAGACCACCTAGCCTGAGATAAATTGTATTGATAATGACCCCTTAACCAGTTTTTCCATTCATTCATTCCAGAATTCGGAAGTTTTTTATGCCTTGATTTGGAATCTAATATTCTTCGTGTTCCAAAAAAATTCCTGATTCTATCCTTAAGAATAAGATATGCTTCGCGATATTGAAGTAGAGATTTCAAATGATACTTCTTATTAATAGCTTGGATTTGTGATAATTTGTAAAATACAGATGCTTGTGAAAAGGAATATAGGTCACCAGAAATCTTTGATTTATTATTACTAATATTAGAAAGATACTTTTTTATAGTCGAAATAAAGTTAATTTTTTTTTTATTTGTTTCATCAATCCCTTCTTTATTTTTTTCATCATTGTGAATGTATTTATCGATAATCTTTTTTGTTGATTCAAGGAAAAGTTGTACATTGACTCTAGAAACATTAACAGTACATAGAAAGGTATGTATGTATATTCTTTCGTTGAAAAATGTCAAAAAATAGTGCCATTTGCGTATGAATATGAATCTGTTACTTCTTCTTTTTGATATCTGCCAAATAGGTTTCTGCGATTCCGATCTTTTATCATCACAACTTCTATCGTTAGGACTAATATTTATATCCGGGGTTAGAAATATTTTTCTTTTGTCTTTTGCACCCCTTTCTATTTGATTTCTGATTAGGGTTGTTCTATCGGACAGATCTTTCCTTTTTTTTTCTGTCAGTGAATAATTTGCCCAATCCATGAATCTAATTCGAATGGTCGATTCAGGAACAATTTTATTACTGCTTATGATTATGGAATCTTTTCCATTTTCATTTGGTTCATATACTTTCTTCAATACAAATAAGAAAATTGGATTTACGTTTGCAAACTCTTTTATTATTCTTTTTAAAAATAGAACCGTTTTGATAATCCATCTTGTTTTTTCTTTTGAGACCTTTATAAACTGTTTTGTTTTTTCTTTGAAAACTCTTAGAACTAGAAAAATTTTTTTTTTCACTTTTCTCTTTTTTTTTTCGAATTCATTATAAATAGGTTCAAAAAAGGAAGGTTGTTGTCGGGCAGAACCAAAAGGTAGTTCGGTTTCCCTTCCCCAGATTGTTAAAAAACAAAAACTTTCTGTTTTCCCTTTCTTTTGGATTGGATCTCTATGATGGGATCGTAGTTTGGATTTGCGCCAGGGTTTCAGACAGAAAGGAAATAGGATTTTTATCTGAATACCATCTGTTAACCAGTTTTTCGGAAATTCTGTTTCTGATAATTGAACACCATTATAGGTGCATTTAACATGCATTTCTCTATTCCACTCCTTCAAATCCTCGTACCACTCGGGGAATTGAAATAAGAACATACGGCCGAGGTTTTTAGCTATTATCAATGAAGGCAATATGATGTATTTTCTAAGAATCGATTGGGTTACTAACATAGTACCTCTTATTGCTTGAGCAAATATAATAGTATCCCAAGTTTCTGCTATTGCTATCCTTTCATTCTCGTTTTTTTTATCTGCAATTTTTTTTGCCTTTTCTTTTGCCTCTTCCTCCTCAGAATCCGAAGTTTTGAATTTCGGTCCTGTATCTATCCAATTTGTAAAAATTAGATTCATTGTTCGGGAGATATCAAAAGAAAAAAAAAAAGTTTTGTCTATTCTGTCCAAAAAAAGCAGGGAATGCACATTCGCTTGAAACATTTCCCAAGTAACTATTTTACGTCTTTGAGCGCGCATGGATCCTTTTACTATATCCCGACGAAAATCTGATTGTTGCGAGTAACGTACCAAAGCCAACTCTTCTGCTTGATCACTATTAGTACTGGTACTAGTATCAGTATTGGTATTCTGATCCGGATCCGCCTTATCAGTATAAATTACCACACGTTTGGCTTTTCTTGAACGAATCCCATGATTTTCTGTTGATTCTTCCTCATTTTCCTCCTCCCGCTCTTCAAAAGAATTGATCAATTTGTATGATCGTCGAGGAATCTTTTTACCAATTTCTTCTATTCCAATAGATTTATTTTGAATTGTTTGATTATTTGGATCAGTTGTAATTACATCAAATAGAAATTTCAAACATTTTTTTTTATTTTCTGAATCAAATCTTCTTTGTTCGGATATTAAAACAAGCTTTTTAAAATTCAGACTAAAACCTGTTGTTGATTTCCTAGCTAATTCACTGATAGAGGTCAAGAAAGGACCAATGTCTGTCGATAATGATTCTCCATTAAATGGATCCATTTTATGTTCAAGTTTTTGGTAATCAGTAGGAAGCCTATCATGAATCTTATTTATCCAAACCATTCCTATAGAATCTTCTGTCGAAGTGATTGAGTCATCCACCATTGAACGTGAATACACTTTTTTGATTGTTCCACGATATGGTCCGTTTAAAAAAGGATCATACACTCTAGGCAAGCATTCTTGGTTATTCTTAGCCTCTTGGTTATTCTTATCTTCTTGGTTATTTTTATCATTATACAATCTGGTCCTTTTTTCAAGCACATCCATAGTAAGAGATCCCTTGTTTAGAACTTCTATTCGGTTTATGAATTCATTGCTCAAGCTGTACCTTTTTTGTTCAT